AATATTCTGCTTTTTCCCGGATATTCGGGTTCAAATACCCATGGATTTTTTGTTTGCTTACTGGCTTCATATAATTCAGAAAAAACAAGTTTTCTTGAGGCCTCTTGCTCATATCTCTCATCAAAGGGTGCTATTCTATAATGTCTCTTTAACAGATCCCCCGCTAACCCGAGTGAACATTCAAATATCTGTCCCACATTCATTCGTGAGGGGACTCCCAATGGGTTGAATACCATATCAACGGGCGTTCCATCTTGCAAATAGGGCATATCTTGTCTAGACAAAATTTTAGAAATTATACCTTTATTCCCATGCCTTCCAGCTATTTTATCCCCCACTTTGATTTCACGTTTATGTGAAATATATACACGAATCCTTTCTTGATTATAATTGGAACCCCCCTTTCTACGGATCCATCTCACATCAATAACTCGGCCCCTTCCACCTATAGGTAGTCTTAGCGAAGTTTCTTTTGAAGTGGATACCTGAATACCAAGTATAGCTCGTAATAATCTATCCTCTGGGGCATATGATGATTCATTCGCTGTCTGAGGTGTTAATTTACCTACTAAGATATCACCTGTTTCTATCCAAGATCCCAGCATAACAATTCCATTTCTGTCTAAATTTCGGAGTAAATGAGCCTCTAAATGCGGAATCTCCTTAGTTATTCTTTCAGGACCTTGGCTTGTTACATGAGTCTGAATTTCATATTTCCGGATGTGAAAAGAAGTATAAATATCTTCATAAATCAGACGTTCACTAATTAGTACTGCGTCTTCAAAATTGTAACCTTCCCATGGCATATAAGCTACTAATACATTTTTTCCTAAAGCGAGTTCCCCACCAGCTGTGGCCGCACCACCCGCTAGAATTTGTCCCTTTTTAATATATTTACCCCGCCGAACCTGAGTTTTTTGATGCATAAAAGTATTCTTGTTGGAACGTTGATACATAACTAATGGAATGCTTAGAGTATCCCCATTACTTGAGAAAACGATCTTGTGAGTATCAGTATAAATGATTTTTCCCTTGTGTTCGGCTATAGCTGAAATACCCGAATCTAGAGCCGTTTGGCCTTCTAACCCAGTTCCAACAATGCACTTTTCGGAACGAGAAAGGGGAACTGCTTGGCGCTGCATATTAGAACTCATTAAAGCTCGATTCGCATCATTATGCTCGATAAAAGGAATGAGGGAAGCTCCAATAGAAAAATATTGGAAAGGAAAAATGCTTCTAAGATGAATCTCTTCCCATGCAATAGTCAGGAATTCTTGACGATATCGAGCCGGAACAACCTGTTGTTCTTGAATACCCCGATTCAAGGCCAAAGAATTTCCTGCTGCTACCATATAATATTCATCTCTATTTGGTGATAAATAAACCATCTGTGCCTCTTTTGATCTCTCAGATAATTCATAAAAAGGACTCTCTATAGATCCCCAATAACCAACCTTAACATGAGTAGCTAATGATCCAATAAGTCCAACATTGATTCCTTCGGACGTGTCAATTGGGCAAATACGTCCATAGTGACTCGGGTGAATATCTCGTATCCGAAAACTAGCAGTTCGCCCCGTCAATCCCCCAGGACCCAAATAACTCCATTTTCGCCCATGAACAATTTGTGTCAACGGATTAGTTCGATCCAAAACTTGAGATAAAGGGTGTAGGCCAAAAAACGATTCATAAGTAGTTGTTAATGAAGTTGAAGTTACCAAATTTTGAGGAGTCGGTATCAATTTATGCCTGATTGCTCCACATATAGTTCCTCGAACCGCATTTTCTAAACGAACAAGAGCCAATCCGAATTGATCCTGTAATAGATCTGCGACAGAACGAATACGTTTATTTTTCAAGTGATTCATATCGTCAAGTATACCCATTCCAAATTTCATTTCAATCAAATGATCCACAGCAGCCAATAGATCTTGTGGTAACAAAAATGTATTGTTTTGGGGTATATCAAGATTCAGTCTCCGGTTTATATTTCGTCGACCAATCTTTCCTAATTCACATCTTTGGTAAAAAAATTTCTTTTGTAATTCCTTGCATAAGGACTCAGAAAATACCGGATCTCCCCCTACCCCTACACAAGCAAATTGTTGATAAAACTCCAGAATAGCATTTTCTTTTGACCCAATCTTTTTTTTCTCTTTTTCATTCGGGAAAGACAAGAAAATCTCAGGGTAACAAACATTATCTAGAATTTCTCTTATATTCGAACCCATAGCTGATGATAGAACTAGAATAGATATTTTTTGTTTTCTACTTACACGGGCCCATATCCTTGCTTTTCTGTCAATTTCTAATTCTGACCTTCCCCCCCAATCCGATATTATAGTACTGGTATAGACAGAAATTCCGTTATGTTCCAATTCTGAACGGTAGTAAATACCAGGACTTTGCAATATTTGGTTGATCACAATTCGGTATATTCCATTTACTATAGAGGTTCCAAAAGAATTCATTATAGGGATGTTCCCAACAAAAACTGTTTGTTCTTGCATATTTCTATCGGTTTTCCAAATTAAGACCGCGGGTACATATAATTCAGAAGAATATGTGAGTGATTCATATACAGCATCTCTTTCTTTTATCAAGGGCTCTACCAATTGATATGTTTCCACAAATAAATTAAATTCAATTTCTTGATCTCTATCTTCAATTTTTGGAAACTTATGAAATTCTTCCGCCAAGCCCTGATTAATGAACCTAAAAAATCCCTCAAATTGTATCTGACTAAATCCAGGTATTGTGGACATTCCTTCATTTCCATTCTGGAGCATCTTAATCTGAAGTTTCCTCTTTATTGAAAAAATCCCATTATTGGCTTAGCTCACTATTCATCGAACCATACCGATCGATCTAGCAATGATGGAATGGGTATTCTGTTTACTGAATCACATAAAATTTTAGCCAACTCTATCCATATATATCATACGTATGAACGGAAGCAAGACAGAGAAATGGAGGGCATTTTTTACGCAAGTTCGAATTTGAGCCAGGTACAAATAGAAAGAAATTAAAATTGATAAAGCATTCCTGGGAAAAAATTCTGTCACTTAGGTTGACGGAGTCTTTTATCGGTATCGGATAAGAAAATTGATCCAATTTCTACCCAATTCTTTTATTATGATATTAGGATCAGGGTACAAAAAATAAAAAAGAAATGAATTTGGGAATAAATCTGCTATCTATGAATGAGATAAAAACAGAAGAATCAGGAATAGCATAGAGTTTCACTATTTTTAGCACAAACGCTCAAAAAGTAATTCGCAAATCTTTTTTGGTAGTAGAATTTATAAAATACAATTGAATTGCGTACGTAATACTCATAGGAGTAATCTTTAGGAAGTACATACCGGCACATGCCGATATAGCTATCCATATATCGCATCTTTTCTCATAATTGAACTTGGTGCAACATAGGTCAAGTCGCACTCGATCAAAAATCATAATGTCTATTTTTTATTCATTCGGTATCCACGTATAAAAATTCCAGCTCTGTAGTTTACACTGTTCTGGGGTTTACATATACACATATAATATTATTATTATAATTAATAATTAATTAATTAATATTAAATATAATTAATATTAAAAAATATTAAAATATTAATATTTAGAATATAATTTTAGAATATAATAATATAATATTAGAATATTATAATTGATTATAATTGTAATTGATAATAATTAGTCGTAAATCAATTGGATTTTTCATCCATTAAGGGAATACAAATGGAATTTGGCGACATGGCCAAGTGGTAAGGCGGGGGACTGCAAATCCTTTATCCCCAGTTCAAATCTGGGTGTCGCCTGATCAACAAAAAAAGACTTGGAAGTTTTTAATCCTGCTGATCGAACTTGACAAATTCTTGCCCCGCAAAAGCATAGGCAAGGGACTAGATCTGTCGATACTTGATTTTGAGAACCCGTAGGTCCTATAAAAGACTGTCATCTTTTTTATAAAAATTTATAAAAATCTGGTTTCTGAGTGTGGCTCAAACAGATACCAATAAGTCTGAAGCAATCCAATCTTATTAATGCATTGGTTTGGGCTATTCTGAATTGAACCAAATAAAAGAAATAATGATAATTCATTCTATTCTGGGCATCAGAACTATGAAAATAAGAAGTCGTAAATCTTGGTATCCAAGGATTCCTAAGGTTAAAGATGTGGAAAGAACTGAGCGAGGATACTTTGTATCCAAACTCAGGATAGGCTCTGAGTGCTCAGAAATGAAATAAAAATGGTTATTCTTCTTTTCTTATTTTTTTTTCTTCTATTTCATTTTTCATTATCTATCTTATATATCTTATATATATATAATATATATATATAATAATATATATATAATAATATAATAATATATAATTAGAATATAATATAAATAATAAATAAATATAAATATAATAATATAAATATATATTTAAATATATTTAAATATATTTAATTTTATATTTTTTTTATATATTTTTAGATTTTATTTTATTATTTCCAATTTTCCAATTCTTTCAATTTCAATAGAATCTATTGACTAAGAAATAAAGGACCTTTTTACGAGTGGATTCGTAAAATTGTTTCATCACTAGCCGTAAGTAAGAATCCTATTTTGACTCTGCACCATTGATTCCACTATAATTATGAATTAATAATGGAATAAATACTTCATTTCATAGAGATAAGGGACATCATTCACATGGATATAGTAAGTCTCGCTTGGGCTGCTTTAATGGTAGTGTTTACATTTTCTCTTTCACTTGTAGTATGGGGAAGGAGTGGGCTTTAGAGCTAGGAATATTAATATTACTAATTTAGTACTTTACTGAATAATATAATTCTATCAATTGTGATCGTTTTGCCAAAGCTGAAAAAAAAAAAATACCTTGACTTAGTTTAGTTTATCCATATTCGTTTAATTCTAAATATTAGTAAATATTAGAATATTAGAATTAGATAATTATATATTTTTTATATTATTATTTTATTATTA